GTAGTTCAATGGTAAAACATCTCCTTGCCAAGGAGAAGATACGGGTTCGATTCCCGCCGCTCGCCAGCTTAATTTAGTAAGGTACTATGATAAAAAATTTCGTCTAGTTGACTACTTAACTACTTATATTAAATTAAGTAGGTGTTAGTCTAATACCGTATCCCTTACTATCTTACCCTTCCTTTGCACCCCACTCAAAAAAAAGGGGGCTCCGGCGGCGGGAATCGAACTCGCCAACAGGACTCCCTAAATCAGGGATTCACCGAGACGAACAACTGGCAAACTGCTTTTAAAGGGAAGGGAGGTAGACTGTGCCTTTCTTTCATTTCATTTTTCTTTTCTGCAGGGTAGGAAGGAGCCTTGAGAGTTCTTCTTGTAGGGGCAAGTGACTTTGTAAACTGCTCAATTTGGCCCTCTAGGGCCGGGAACTAATGAATAAAAAAGGGTTGGATACCGCCCAGCCCTCTACCATATCCATACAAATAGAATAGTCCTTTTATACAGACAGCTAAGTGCGGAGACGGGAATCGAACCCGTGACCTCAAGGTTATGAGCCTCGTGAGCTACCAAACTGCTCTACTCCGCTCTGGAGGGCCGGAAACTGGTGGACGAAAAAGGTTGAATACAGGCCTCTACCATGTCTAGACAAATAGAATAGTCCTTTTATACAGAATGGAGCGGGTAGCGGGAATCGAACCCGCATCGTTAGCTTGGAAGGCTAGGGGTTATAGTCGACGTTGGTTGATTATTTTTAACGTCTCTAATTCAAAACCGAACATGAAATTTGGATTTCATTCGGCTCCTTTATGGATATTCTCACCACTTAACATCTATGTCAGCTTTTCTATCTGAATGGAACCAAAGCTCTCCGCTTTCTAGATGATCCCTATAGAGTAGGAAATAGAAATTATACTAAATCTATCTAATCTACTTACTTCGTTCCCTAATTTTATTCAAGAGATCCTGAGGAAAAGAATTGGGTTTCCACCGAGCTGAAACAATATGCTGATGGTTCTAGTAAACCAAAACTACCGTTTTTTAGCTATTTGGCTTCCATTTCCTTTTTTAACAAAAGAAGATTTAGTTACGATTGGAAATAAACTTTTTTGTATCTTCATCCATAGATCCTTTACTCATATTTAAAAAATGGGAATACTTAATCCAATGCAAAATTATGCTTCGCGACTCTGTACTCATAATCCAATTTGTATTTTGGATGCAATTTCCATTAGTCTTTGGATACAAATCGCGAGAATGTATATTCTTCCTCAATATGCTATTGAGAGGAAAAGGATTAAATCCTTTATAAGAACTAAAGTTTTCATCGGAATATAAAAAACTTAAGGACACCTTAAGTATATCATTTCAAATTCAGTTATTAATAGAACGAATCACACTTTTACCACTAAACTATACCCGCTACATGTAGATTATGATACCAACGCTACCCTTTGTCAAGGGTAGCCATTCGAGAAGGAGGCTAATTCCCCCTTATTGAATCAAATGGAGAAGGTTCATGACAGTGAGCGATTGGTACTTCGATCGCGGGCCTTTATTTTAGGGTTTAGATAGCCTCTCTGGTCTGTAAAATACATATCTTCTTACCATCCCAATAGCGTATGAACCTAATGTATGCATTTCGATTAGGGTCGTATTCTTATTCTATGGTTACGACTACAATGATCATTATTTGCTTTGCGAGGACGTAAGTGTGCCAGACTGCTGTAAGGAATAGTTTGATTATTCCTACAATATACACTAGGAGATATAGGGGGCAGCACTGCCCCCATAAATCCCTTTCTTCCTTTTCCTTTTTGTTCAATTCTGAACAAAGAAATTGGGGAAGATGTTTTCTTCCCCCACTTATCATGAAGTCCGAGCCCTAGAGAAAGAGTGAGATGAATTTCAAAAATTCATCATAGACTTTCCCTATGGCTTGAGAGAAGCAAGAAACAAAGAGTCGTAACTTAAAGAGAAAGGCGGACAGGACCCGACGGATTTACCTGATTACGTCAGGTAAATCCTTACCTGAGAAATTTTGGTCAGGATTTACCTGATGTAAAGAAGATCCTAAATGTCTCTGGTTAGTCGATCCTCTCCATTTACTAATTTCCTCCCCTCTTTTCCACTCAATTCTAGTTTATTAGATTCTTGTTTAAAAGAATCAAAGAAGATGAATAGAACTAAGAACACATAAAAAAAGCATAGAGGACCAAGACCATTACCAAATGTTCCTCTCAAGAATCATATTGGGTATCTGTTCCCTTCCTTTTCCCGCTAGGATCGGAAATCTTATATTTTTCATATCCATATACCATCGAACCCTTAGGGTTACAGAATCCTCCTTTTTTCCTAGTCTTCGGAAACAGAAAACCCATAGCCGGGAGGAGTTAGGTATGTAGGGTATGGTTTATTATTTTTTGTTGGGCAGGCAGTAGAATAATTTTTCTACTCTGCAATATAAATTCTACTGCCCACTTTTTACAAGCAAATTGTTGCTAAAACTCTAACATAGTTTGTTCAAAATGCACCAACTAGAATCCTTGGAGAATATTCAAGTACCCCCTTTCCAAGGGGTACCTGTTAAAAATCGCTTCAACAAATCCGTCCAAAACTTTTTAAGAAAAATGGAAAAGTTTTGAACTCGAAGGTTTTTCCAAGAGATGCCTGTTAAAAATAGTTGCAATCTCTCACCAAAACAGATAAGAAGTATCTCACTGAAAATTACTAACCAGCCATATGGGTATATGAAGAGCGCGAATTCCTTTATACCCCACCCAATTACAATTAAAGGAAATAAAACATAAATGGAGAAAATTCTCATCATAAGATCAGCCAATAGAAGAAAAAAGTCCCTAATTCTGCAGAACGTTCTGAGCACGTGAAAAGTCAATAGCCTAAAGATAAAAAAGAAAAAGTATACCATTTTTTTGACAGCAGCTCTTATTGCCCCTTTGGCCTTTTTTTTGGCCTTTTGTATTATCCGATTCAAAAATCGATTCATATTCAAAAATTGATTCATATTTGTTCACCTCCTCTAAACAATCTAACTTTCGTGCTTTGGTTTAGTGAGTCGTCCGAGATCGTGTTTACATACCTATGAACTTACCCTCTTCAAGTATATTGGATACTACTATACTAATAATTATAGTAATAATTTTTTATTGTGTCAACCCTCTCTTCACGTATTTTATTATACGTATTTTTTTATATAATAAAATAAAAAAAAACCTCTACTTTGTGCAAGTGATAAGAGAGAATATGAAAGATTTTCTTATTTTTCTTGATTTTCTCAAGATTTTGAACCTTGCCATGAATAAACTTCTATATCTCGATCTCGATATATACATATATAATCTCTACATATATCTCTATATGTACATATATTATGTACATTATGCAGTAGACCCATAATGGGAAATCAAAGTGGCTAATTTTGGAATTGAATAAAAAGCCCTTTTAACTCAGTGGTAGAGTAATGCCATGGTAAGGCATAAGTCATCGGTTCAAATCCGATAAAGGGCTTTTTAATTTGGTGGTAGAGTAATGCCATGGTAAGACGTAAGTCATCGGTTCGAATCCGATAAAGTACTTTTCTACTAAATTTATTATTTATTCACCTTATTTATTATTTATTCACCTTTTTTTCTTTGTTTTTGAAAATTTCTCCATTTTTTTCTTGAATTTTATGACTTAGTGTGGGATGCATGCATTTTTGGTCTGAACACTAAATGAAGCACGGAGTGTAAATTGCAAAAAAGAAATCAAATTGGACTCTTTTTCCTGTTAGATCAATCAAATCACTACCTGTACTGAACTAATCTAGAATCCCTTTTATTAATCTATTCTTATTCTATACCCTTTAAATGAATTTCCCTAAAAAGTAGGAGATGATCCGTGAATTAACCTAACCATCAACTAAAAAAAATCCTAAGAAAGCATAACAGAAAAGTAGGAAAGACTCTTTGCTTTGGATCTAGTTATACTCTTCGAGTATATTGACAATTCTAAAAAACTGCTCATACTATCATTATAGTATAATGACGAGCGGTTGTATATGGCCCTATCGTTTAGTGATGCCCCTATCGTCTAGTGGTTCAGGACATCTCTCTTTCAAGGAGGCAGCGGGGATTCGACTTCCCCTGGGGGTAGGGAGTATTATGAAAGGAGGTTAATCATAGATTATCAAAAACCCTAGAATAAATTCTTCCTGGGTCGATGCCCGAGCGGTTAATGGGGACGGACTGTAAATTCGTTGACGATATGTCTACGCTGGTTCAAATCCAGCTCGGCCCAAAAATCTAGGGCTTCGTGAATATGAACTAAATCCATTTTTTTTCTTCCATAAAAAAAAATGTCTGATCCATAGAAATAAAGGATAAAGAGAAAGGGGGAAATTTCTTTCTAATCCATATTTCTCTCATTCCTTTTTTACAAACAAAAGAGTTTTTCTTATTGAAAGGTGGATTATCATCCATTTTAAGCGATAAAAAATCGCGACATACTAGTTATGTCACTCTCACTATACCCACATACGATATATGGGTATGTAGTATATGATTCGTCTATTTCTTAGAGTACGACAGACGAATCGAATCTTCTTATGGTTCTATTTAAAAATAGGTATAGGTATGCCATACACCCCGCGGGGATTGTAGTTCAATTGGTCAGAGCACCGCCCTGTCAAGGCGGAAGCTGCGGGTTCGAGCCCCGTCAGTCCCGAACTAGGGTTCAATGAATGGGTAAATTCATCTTTCCTTTTTCCATAAAAAATTTCCATCAAAAAAAGGGGGCAGGAGACAAGATCAAATACCTATGGGACATCCTTACTTCACTTTTTTGATTTCGCATTTTTCATTAAAGAGGGAGGGAAGGCCTATAGGAATTTCTTTTTTCACTACTCCCGGTTGATAAAGAAAGACATACATATCATACGTGGATTAGTATAATTTAGGATATTACTCTATCCTTATGATGATACCATCCTCATCTTAACTTCCTATTCGACTCTTATGGATTATGGAATAGAGTACCGGTATTTTATCGGAATCCATACATAAATTGTATTCGTTTATTCTTAGACAGTGAATTTAATATAATTAGTACTTTTTGGGTTAAACCAGGCCCCTTCCATTTTGTAGTTCCAACTTTGTTTGTGTATGTTCAATGACTAATTGGAAAGAATCTATCTCATTCTCATTCCATTTGCGGACTCCTTTTTTATGGATCCGCTCTCATCTTTAGACCCAAAAAGTGGATATTGATAGTAACCTAATAAAATAAAAGAAAAACCAAGCAAAGCAAACGCCCTTTTTCCTAAATTTAAAATATTCGATTTTTTTTATTTAAGCCCTCTTTTCTCCATCTCACTTCTACTTCTACTGCTTATTTGTATGTCTATGTGACCCATAGAAAGTCGGTCATATAATACATACATACATAATTGTATGTATAACTATAAGAAAAAGGAAGGGAAATTGGATAAGATAAGAAAGATCGTGGGTTATAGATATAGAAAAGAAAAAGTAGAAAAGGATGAAAAAAAGAGAGAATTCCTAATCCAATCAAAAAACCAATTTTGGTCTTAGTATGGATAAGGGATCTTCCTATGTTATACTATTCCACTCTCAACCATGAATTGATTTGATAGATCCGATATTCATAATATTGAATTGATTCAGTATTATCAGAATGCAAGTCCTCCCCTTGAATTTACAGGATACCCCTTTTTCCTCTCCATGGGATTACATCCCGAGTTATTGCGAAAAAAAAAGAGGTTATGGAAGTCAATATTCTCGCATTTATTGCTACTGCACTGTTCATTCTAGTTCCTACTGCCTTTTTACTTATTATTTATGTAAAAACAGTCAGCCAAAATGATTAATTGGAATTCCAATTAATCATTGAAGAAATGAAAAAGGGATTAAATAAAATAAAAATCCAAGTCTTAAATGAAAGGATCTGGTTGGAATCATAAAGTGTGGTAGAAAGAACTACATATAGTTTTTTCTACCACACTTTAGAGTCTTTCTATTATATTATCTTGAATCTACATAGAATAGATTAGTAGATTGAAATAGTATTCTAATTCAATTTCTTTTTTCACTGCATCCACTTAATTTCAATCAAGTCAAAATAAAAAAATCGAAGACAATTCTTCACGAAAGAATCCATGGAGGGAGAGAAAAATAATATGAGAATAGACTATAGTAAAAGAAAAAAAGTAAAAGTCAAAATCAGCGAATCTTTCATGCTTAAACATGCGGCGAGATGCTTCAAAAGAGCATAAAAATTTTTCTAAGAATAAGAAAAGAGTATAAAACAAATGGAAAGTGTGCGATATGTTGTGAATAGCTCCGTGGAAGAAAGTCTAATTTTCTTATGTATAGAACTTTTTTAACCATTCGTCACTTCTAGTAGAAATTATGAATTGCTGTAATCGCTCTTTCTATTTCTATAGAGTAGAATAGAACGACTCCTTCTTACAAGAGTTTCTTACAGGAGTGAAACAAAACTAAAGAAAGAAAGAATAAAGTTTGGCAAAATGATTAATGCAAAAGGATCAATTAAAGAAAAGAGTTGATACAACAATTCGACTACTCAATCAATTAGTAGTATCCCTAGAGTCCACTCCTCCCCCATACTACTAGTGAAAGAGAAAATGTAAAGACTACCATTAAAGCAGCCCAAGCGAGACTTACTATATCCATGTAAATTATGTCTCCTATTTCTATGAAGAAATTATTCTACTATTGATCAATAATCATAGTGGAATCAAGGGTACAGAGTCAAAAAGGGATTCTGCCCTAAGGCTATGGATGAATCAGTTCAAGGAGTTTACTCCTAACAAATTCTTATAGGATTTCTGGTAGAATTGGAGAGCATTAAGTATAAATACGATACATAGCCCTTTTCCTTAAAAAAGAGTACGGGGATGATGTCCTGAATGGAAGACGCGGGAATAGAAAGATTTTTTCTTCCTTTTGTTACCTTTTTTTTATAAGCAAAGGACGTCAGAATATACCATAAAATTAGGATAGATAAATATTTATTGGATACCTACCTTGCCTATGTTTATTTTTAACCTAAACCCTACAGCCCCGCTTTCTATCATTCTATGAAAGAATGAGGAGACTTTATCCACAACTCCGAAATTGATTTTTGATCAGCCTATTCAATCTGATTCTCGACGGAATCAGTAGCCCTTACTTTAGTGTATGTAGGTAGCATAAGATGTACGATAAATAAAATGTATAATAATTAGGAAGTCTTGATATTCCTTCGTGGAGTCCCTTCTTCAATCTTAGATTGAAAAAAAAAGAATGCCCCTTAGGAGCCCTTTGAATATCAAGATTTCTGACATCTTAGCCTCGTAGTTTTAAATTCTCGAATCAATTAAGAATCAATTCAAATTAATAAAAGAATAAGTAAACGCTACCTCATCCCTATTGGTAGCTGTTTGGGCCACTACCGACAAAACAAACCCTAATAGAACTATGGATTCTCAAAATCCAGTATCGCCAGGCCTAGTTATTCTCTTGCCCCAGCTTATGCGGGGTACGAATTTGTCGAGTTCGATCAGTACTATAAGCCTAAGTATTTTATTGATCAGGCGGCACCCAGATTTGAACTGGGGATAAAGGATTTGCAGTCCCCTGCCTTACCGCTTGGCCATGCCGCCAAAAAATCCGATCTAAAATCGAGAAAAGAGCAAGTATTCATCCACGTTTTCTTACTAAAACCCCCTTTCTTTTATCTTGAATCTAATTCTACTTACTTTTTTCCAATATTTTTCCAAAAATCTATTCCTGCTTTTTTTGGATCCAGTTTCGATTATTCTCCTCCATGGATTCTATCTTAAAACACACATTGCTAACACTAGAAAACTTCCCTTTTCTTTCTATTGAGATGAAAAAGGAGAAAAAGTGGATTTCCAGTCACAGGCTGCAAAATTCAGAACAAATTGGAACCATTAACTAGAATTCTACTTTTTTTTGAATTGCAGTAGTGAACGACTCTTAAATCAGTATTCTCTCCCCCCCTTCCTTTTAATGGCATAATAAAATAGAATGGGTTTATGCCTAATCCGTGTATAGGTAAACTCCAGGTCCGAACAGCATTATTATCCATAACAGCATTATTATCCATGGATCCCCCTTATGTACATATCTCTATGGGGAATCGTGCTTTAATTTTTCATTGCATTAAATATCTTGAATAAAAAAAGGAAATTTGCTCTGATATAGAGTATGACCTGACCATCTTGGCCCACCCAAGTGAAATTACGATAAAAGCAGGGATATGTGGAGAGGTGGATAACTAGATTGGCATGTACTTAAAAAAAAGGACTTACTTTATTTTAGGATTCTACAATGAAATCCTATATTTTCTAGCAATTCTACTACTACGAAACAAAAAAGAACCCTCAAATTCTTTTTTGAAATTAAACTAAGCGTGCTATTCTAAATCGAACTAAAGTCAAACTTTCTAGTGCTTATAAATTATTATATTATGGCTTTATCCCATTCATAGAAAGGAGATAAAATGAGAAATCTTTGCCATCCAATCTGATTAGAATATCATTAAGTGGCAGAATTTTTTTCTAGGAATGTTTTATCAATTCATTTTCATTCGATTTGTACCCCTGGCAAATTCGAACTTTCCTCGAAATTGTCTCTATTCATATGTATGAAATACATATATGAAATACGTATGTGGAGTTCCCTAGAATTTCATGTGATTCAGTAAACAGAATATAGATTCCATGATTGCTAGATCGATCCATAGGGATTGATGAAGAGTGAGCTGATAATGGAATTTTTCTTCGATAAAAAGGAAACTTAAGATTAAGATGCTCCGGAATGGAAATGAGGGAATGTCCACAATACCCGGATTTAGTCAGATCCAATTCGAGGGATTTTTTAGGTTCATTAATCAAGGCTTGGCAGAAGAACTTGAGAAGTTTCCAACAATTAAAGATCCAGATCACGAAATTGCATTTCAATTATTTGCGAAAGGATATCAATTGCTAGAACCCTCAATAAAAGAAAGGGATGCTGTGTATGAATCACTCACCTATTCTTCCGAATTATATGTATCTGCGAGATTAATTTTTGGTTTCGATGTGCAAAAACAAACCATTTCTATTGGAAACATTCCTATAATGAATTCCTTAGGAACCTTTATAATAAATGGAATATACCGAATTGTGATCAATCAAATATTGCTAAGTCCTGGTATTTACTACCGCTCGGAATTAGACCATAAGGGAATTTCTATCTACACCGGGACTATAATATCAGATTGGGGAGGAAGATCGGAATTAGCAATTGATAAAAAAGAAAGGATATGGGCTCGCGTAAGTAGAAAACAAAAGATATCTATTCTAGTTCTATCATCAGCTATGGGTTCGAATCTAAGAGAAATTCTAGATAATGTTTCCTACCCTGAAATTCTCTTGTCTTTCCCGAATGCTAAGGAGAAGAAGAGGATTGAGTCAAAAGAAAAAGCTATTTTGGAGTTTTATCAACAATTTGCTTGTGTAGGTGGGGACCTGGTATTTTCGGAGTCCTTATGTGAGGAATTACAAAAGAAATTTTTTCAACAAAAATGTGAATTAGGAAGGATTGGTCGACGAAATATGAATCGGAGACTGAATCTTGATATACCTCAGAACAATACATTCTTGTTACCACGAGATGTATTGGCCGCTACGGATCATTTGATTGGAATGAAATTTGGAACGGGTATACTTGACGATGACGATATGAATCACTTGAAAAATAAACGTATTCGTTCGGTTGCGGATCTGTTACAAGATCAATTCGGACTGGCTCTTGATCGTTTACAACATGCGGTTCAAAAAACTATCCGTAGAGTATTCATACGTCAATCGAAACCGACTCCACAAACTTTGGTAACTCCAACTTCAACTTCGATTTTATTAATAACTACTTATGAGACCTTTTTTGGCACATACCCCTTATCTCAAGTTTTTGATCAAACTAATCCATTGACACAAACTGTTCATGGGCGAAAAGTGAGTTGTTTGGGTCCTGGAGGATTGACGGGGAGGACTGCAAGTTTTCGGAGCCGAGATATTCATCCGAGTCACTATGGGCGTATTTGTCCAATTGACACGTCCGAAGGAATCAATGTTGGACTTACTGGATCCTTAGCTATTCATGCGAGAATTGATCACTGGTGGGGATCCATAGAGAGTCCATTTTATGAAATATCTGAGAAAGCAAAAGAAAAAAAAGAGAAACAGGTGGTTTATTTATCACCAAATAGAGATGAATATTATATGATAGCAGCAGGAAATTCTTTGTCTTTGAATCAGGGTATTCAGGAAGAACAGGTTGTTCCAGCTAGATACCGTCAAGAATTCCTGACTATTGCATGGGAACAGATTCATGTTAGAAGTATTTTTCCTTTCCAATATTTTTCTATTGGAGGTTCTCTCATTCCTTTTATTGAGCATAATGATGCGAATCGGGCTTTAATGAGTTCTAATATGCAGCGCCAAGCAGTTCCGCTTTCTCGGTCCGAGAAGTGCATTGTTGGAACTGGATTGGAACGTCAAACAGCTCTAGATTCGAGGGTTTCCGTTATAGCCGAACGCGAGGGAAAGATCATTTCTACTGATAGTCACAAGATCCTTTTATCAAGTAGTGGGAAGACTATAAGTATTCCTTTAGTTACCCATCGGCGCTCTAACAAAAATACTTGTATGCACCAAAAACCTCGGGTTCCATGGGGTAAATCCATTAAAAAAGGACAAATTTTAGCAGAGGGAGCTGCTACAGTTGGTGGGGAACTTGCTTTAGGAAAAAACGTATTAGTAGCTTATATGCCATGGGAAGGTTACAATTTTGAAGACGCAGTACTAATTAGCGAACGTTTGGTATATGAGGATATTTATACTTCTTTTCACATCCGAAAATATGAAATTCAGACGGATACGACAAGCCAAGGCTCCGCTGAAAAAATCACTAAAGAAATACCACATCTAGAAGAACATTTACTCCGCAATTTGGACAGAAATGGAGTTGTTAGGTTGGGATCCTGGGTAGAAACTGGCGATATTTTAGTAGGTAAATTAACGCCTCAGATAGCGAGCGAATCGTCGTATATCGCGGAAGCTGGATTATTACGGGCCATATTTGGTCTTGAGGTATCCACTTCAAAAGAAACTTCTCTCAAACTACCTATAGGTGGAAGAGGGCGCGTTATCGATGTGAAATGGATCCAGAGGGACCCCCTAGACATAATGGTTCGTGTATATATTTTACAGAAACGTGAAATCAAAGTTGGGGATAAAGTAGCCGGAAGACACGGGAATAAGGGGATCATTTCCAAAATTTTGCCTAGGCAAGATATGCCCTATTTGCAAGATGGAACACCTGTTGATATGGTCTTCAATCCCTTAGGAGTACCCTCACGAATGAATGTGGGACAAATATTTGAAAGCTCGCTCGGATTAGCAGGGGATCTGCTAAAGAAACATTATAGAATAGCACCCTTTGATGAGAGATATGAGCAAGAGGCTTCAAGAAAACTTGTGTTTTCAGAATTATATGAAGCCAGTAAACAAACAAAAAATCCATGGGTATTTGAACCCGAGTACCCGGGAAAAAGTAGAATATTTGATGGAAGAACAGGAGACCCCTTCGAACAACCTGTTCTAATAGGGAAGTCCTATATCTTAAAATTAATTCATCAAGTTGATGAGAAAATCCATGGACGTTCTACTGGGCCCTACTCACTTGTTACACAACAACCCGTTAGAGGAAGAGCCAAGCAAGGGGGACAACGAGTAGGAGAAATGGAAGTTTGGGCTTTAGAAGGATTTGGTGTTGCTCATATTTTACAAGAGATACTTACTTATAAATCTGATCATCTTATAGCTCGCCAAGGAATACTTAATGCTACGATCTGGGGAAAAAGAGTACCTAATCACGAGGATCCTCCAGAATCTTTTCGAGTGCTCGTTCGAGAACTACGATCTTTGGCTCTAGAACTGAATCATTTCCTTGTATCTGAGAAGAACTTCCAGGTTAATAGGGAGGAAGTTTGATCGGAATAAATATAAATTCTTTTCTTATTTCTATTTTATGATTGACCAATATAAACATCAACAACTCCAAATTGGACTCGTTTCCCCTCAACAAATAAAGGCTTGGGCTAACAAAAACCTACCTAATGGGGAAGTCGTTGGCGAAGTCACAAGGCCCTCTACTTTTCATTATAAAACCGATAAACCAGAAAAAGATGGATTGTTTTGCGAAAGAATCTTTGGACCCATAAAAAGCAGAATTTGTGCTTGTGGAAATTCTCGAGCGAGCGTAGCTGAAAACGAAGACGAAAGATTTTGCCAAAAATGCGGGGTAGAATTTGTTGATTCTCGGATACGAAGATATCAAATGGGATACATCAAACTCGCATGTCCCGTGACTCATGTGTGGTATTTGAAAGGTCTTCCTAGTTATATCGCGAACCTTTTAGATAAACCCCTTAAGAAATTGGAGGGCCTAGTATACGGCGATTTCTCTTTTGCTAGGCCCAGCGCTAAAAAACCCACTTTCTTACGATTACGAGGTTTATTCGAAGATGAAATTTCATCCTGTAACCACAGCATTTCTCCCTTTTTTTCTACCCCAGGCTTTGCAACATTTCGAAATCGGGAAATTGCGACAGGAGCAGGTGCTATTAGAGAACAATTAGCAGATTTGGATTTGCGAATTATTATAGAGAATTCCTTGGTCGAATGGAAGGAATTAGAAGACGAGGGGTATAGTGGAGATGAATGGGAAGATAGAAAAAGACGAATAAGAAAAGTTTTTTTGATTAGACGCATGCAATTGGCGAAACATTTTATTCAAACAAATGTAGAACCAGAATGGATGGTTTTGTGCTTATTACCGGTTCTTCCTCCCGAATTGAGACCCATTGTTTATAGGTCTGGGGATAAAGTAGTGACTTCGGATATTAATGAACTTTATAAGAGAGTTATCCGTCGGAACAACAACCTTGCCTATCTATTAAAAAGAAGTGAATTAGCGCCAGCAGATTTAGTAATGTGCCAGGAAAAGTTGGTACAAGAAGCCGTGGATACACTTCTTGATAGTGGGTCCCGCGGGCAACCAACGAGGGATGGTCACAATAAAGTATACAAATCACTTTCAGATGTAATTGAAGGTAAAGAGGGAAGGTTTCGCGAGACTCTGCTTGGGAAACGGGTCGATTACTCGGGGCGTTCTGTCATTGTTGTGGGTCCTTCACTTTCATTACATCAATGTGGATTACCTCTAGAGATAGCAATAAAGCTTTTTCAGCTATTTGTAATTCGCGATTTAATCACGAAACGCGCTACTTCTAATGTCAGGATTGCTAAAAGGAAAATTTGGGAAAAGGAACCCATTGTATGGGAAATACTTCAAGAAGTTATGCGGGGACATCCTGTACTGTTGAATAGAGCACCTACCCTGCATAGATTAGGCATACAGGCCTTCCAACCCACTTTAGTAGAGGGGCGTACTATTTGTTTACACCCATTAGTGTGTAAGGGTTTCAATGCGGACTTTGATGGGGATCAAATGGCTGTTCATCTACCTTTATCCTTGGAAGCTCAGGCGGAAGCCCGTTTACTTATGTTTTCTCATATGAATCTCCTATCTCCTGCTATTGGAGATCCTATTTGCGTACCGACCCAAGACATGCTTATAGGACTTTATGTATTAACGATTGGAAACCGTCGGGGTATTTGTGCAAATAGATATAATAGTTGCGGAAACTATCCAAATCAAAAAGTAAGTTACAATAATAATAATTATAAGTATACGAAAGATAAAGAACCCCATTTTTCCAGTTCCTATGATGCACTGGGAGCTTATAGACAGAAACGAATCAGTTTAGACAGTCCCTTGTGGCTCCGATGGAAACTAGATCAACGCGTCATTGGGTCAAGAGAAGTTCCGATTGAAGTTCAATATGAATCTTTGGGGACTTATCATGAGATTTATGCCCACTATCTAATAGTGGGAAATAGAAAAAAAGAAATCCGTTCTATATACATTCGAAGCACTCTTGGTCATATTTCTTTTTATAGAGAAATAGAGGAAGCCATACAAGGATTTAGTCAGGCCTATTCATACACTATCTAAACAAGGAAGTTAGATTCGGCGATGCCCCTTTCGGGGGGCATTCCGATTTCGCTAGTATCATCATTTTTGCCGCGCGAATCCAGATTGAGATTAAGGAAAGGAAGTTAATTAAATTTTCGAATCACTGACTCAGGCCCATTGTCGAATCCTACTCAGCAATTGTCGAATCCTACTCAGCCGAAAAAGGGGGTACTTATGTATGGCGGAACGGGCCAATCTGGTCTTTCATAATAAAGAGATAGACGGAACTGCTATGAAACGACTTATTAGCAGATTAATAGATCATTTCGGAATGGGATATACATCCCATATACTGGATCAAATAAAGACTCTGGGCTTTCATCAAGCCACTACTACATCGATTTCATTAGGAATCGAGGATCTTTTAACAATACCCTCTAAGGGATGGTTAGTCCAAGACGCGGAACAACAGAGTTTTCTTTTGGAGAAACACTATTATTATGGGGCTGTACACGCGGTAGAAAAATTACGCCAATCCGTTGAGATATGGTATGCTACAAGTGAATATTTGAAACAAGAAATGAATTCGAATTTTCGGATAACGGATCCTTCTAATCCAGTCTATCTAATGTCTTTTTCAGGAGCTAGAGGAAATGCATCTCAAGTACACCAATTAGTAGGTATGAGAGGATTAATGGCGGATCCTCAAGGACAAATGATTGATTTACCTATTCAAAGCAATTTACGCGAGGGACTTTCTTTGACAGAATATATAATTTCCTGCTACGGAGCCCGTAAAGGGGTTGTAGATACTGCTGTACGAACAGCGGATGCTGGATATCTTACACGTAGACTTGTTGAAGTAGTTCAACATATTATTGTGCGTAGAAGAGATTGTGGTACTATCCGAGGTATTTCTGTGAGTCCTCAAAATGGGATGACGGAAAAACTTTTTGTCCAAACACTAATTGGTCGTGTATTAGCAGACGATATATATATCGGTTCACGATGCATTGCCGCTCGAAATCAAGATATTGGAATTGGATTAGTCAATCGATTCATAACTGCCTTTCGAGCACAACCATTTCGAGCACAACCAATATATATTAGAACCCCCTTTACTTGCCGGAGCACATCTTGGATCTGTCAATTATGTTATGGTCGGAGTCCCACTCATGGCGATCTGGTCGAATTAGGGGAAGCCGTAGGTATTATTGCGGGTCAATCAATTGGGGAGCCAGGGACTCAACTAACATTAAGAACTTTTCATACTGGTGGAGTATTCACAGGGGGTACTGCCGACCTTGTACGATCCCCTTCGAATGGAAAAATCCAATTCAATGAGGATTTGGTTCACCCCACACGTACCCGTCATGGGCAGCCTGCTTTTCTATGTTATATAGACTTGCATGTAACTATTCAGAGTCAGGATATTCTATATAGTGTAAATATTCCCTCAAAAAGCTTGATTCTAGTGCAAAATGATCAATATGTAGAATCCGAACAAGTAATTGCGGAGATTCGTGCCGGAACGTCCACTTTGCATTTTAAAGAAAGGGTACAAAAGCATATTTATTCCGAATCAGACGGGGAAATGCACTGGAGTACTGATGTTTACCATGCGCCCGAATATCAATATGGTAATCTTCGTCGATTACCAAAAACAAGCCATTTATGGATATTGTCAGTAAGTATGTGCAGATCCAGTATAGCGTCTTTTTCGCTCCACAAGGATCAAGATCAAATGAATACTTATTCTTTTTCTGTTGACGGAAGATATATCTTTGACCTCTCAATGGCTAATGATCAAGTAAGACATAGACTGTTGGATACTTTTGGTAAAAAAGATAGGGAAATTCTTGATTATTCAACGCCGGATAGAATCATGTCCAACGGCCATTGGAATTTTGTCTATCCTTCTATTCTTCAAGATAATTCGGATTTATTGGCGAAAAAGCGAAGAAATAGGTTCGTCATTCCATTACAATATCATCAAGAACAAGAGAAAGAACTAATATCCTGTTTGGGGATTTCTATTGAAATACCCTTTATGGGTGTTTTACGTAGAAATACTATTTTTGCTTATTTTGACGATCCACGATACAGAAAAGATAAAAAGGGGTCAGGAATTGTGAAATTTAGATATAGGACCCTAGAGGACGAATATAGGACCCTAGAGGACGAATATAGGACTCGAGAGGAAGACTCAGAGGACGAATATGGGAGCCCAGAGAACGGATATAGGACCCGAGAGGACGAATATGAAACCCTAGAAGACGAATATAGGACTCTAGAGGACGAATATGAAACCCTAGAAGATGAATATGGGATCCTAGAGGACGAATATGAAACCCTAGAAGACGAATATAGGACTCGAGAGGAAGACTCAGAGGACGAATATGGGAGCCCAGAGAACGAATATAGGACCCGAGAGGACGAATATGGAACTCTAGATGAAGACTCAGAAGACGAATATGGGAGCCCGGAGGAAGGCTCAGAGGACGAATATGGGACTTTAGAGGAAGACTCAGAAGAAGACTCAGAGGACGAATACGGGAGCCCAGAGGAAGATTCCATCTTAAAAAAAGAGGGTTTGATTGAGCATCGAGGAACAAAAGAATTTAGTCTAAAATACCAAAAAGAACTAGATCGGTTTTTTTTCATTCTTCAAGAACTGCATATCTTGCCCAGATCCTCATCCCTAAAGGTACTTGATAATAGTATCATTGGAGTGGATACACAACTCACAAAAAATACAAGAAGTCGACTAGGTGGATTGGTCCGAGTGAATAGAAAAAAAAGCCATACGGAACTCAAAATCTTTTCCGGAGATATTCATTTTCCTGAAGAAGCAGATAAGATATTAGGTGGTAGTTTGATACCACCAGAAAGAGAAAAGAAAGAATCTAAGGAATCAAAAAAAAGGAAAAATTGGGTCTATGTTCAACGGAAAAAAATTCTCAAGAGCAAGGAAAAGTATTTTGTTTCGGTTCGACCTGCAGTCGCATATGAAATGGACGAAGGGAGAAATTTAGCAACACTTTTCCCGCAGGATCTCTTGCAAGAAGAGGATAATCTCCAACTTCGACTTGTCAATTTTATTTCTCATGAAAATAGCAAGTTAACTCAAAGAATTTATCACACGAATAGTCAATTTGTTCGAACTTGCTTAGTAGTGAATTGGGAACAAGAAGAAAAAGAGGAGGCTCGTGCTTCCCTTGTTGAGGTAAGAGCAAATGATCTGATTCGTGATTTCCTAAGAATTGAGTTAGTCAAGTCCACTATTTCGTATACACGAAGAAGGTATGATAGGACAAGTGCAGGACCGATTCCCAATAATAGGTTAGATCGCACCAATACCAATTCCTTTTATTCCAAGGCGAAGATTCAATCACTTAGCCAACATCAAGAAGCTATTGGCACCTTGTTGAATCGAAATAAAGAATACCAATCTTTGATGATTTTGTTGGCATCCAACTGTTCTAGAATTGGTTTATTCAAGAATTCGAAATATCCCAATGCGGGAAAAGAATCGAATCCTAGAATTCCTATTCGAGATATTTTTGGGCCCTTAGCTGCTATTGTACCTAGTATATCGAATTTTTCTTCATCTTACTATTTACTAACGCATAATCAGATCCTGTTAAAAAAATATTTGTTCCTTGACAATTTGAAACAAACCTTCCAAGTACTTCAAGGGCTTAAATACTCTTTAATAGATGAAAATCAAAGGATTTCGAATTTCGATAGTAACATCATGTTGGATCCATTCCATTTGAATTGGCACTTTCTCCATCATGATTCTTGGGAGGAGACATCGGCAATAATTCACCTTGGACAATTTATTTGCGAAAATGTATGTCTATTTAAATCGCACATAAAAAAATCTGGTCAAATTTTCATTGTTAATATTGATTCCTTTGTTATAAGAGCAGCTAAGCCTTATTTGGCCACTACAGGAGCAACTGTTCATGGTCATTATGGAGAAATCCTTTACAAAGGAGATAGGTTAGTTACGTTTATATATGAAAAATCGAGATCTAGTGACATAACGCAAGGTCTTCCAAAAGTAGAACAAATCTTTGAAGCGCGTTCAATTGATTCACTATCGCCGAATCTCGAAAGGAGAATTGAGGATTGGAATGAGCGTATACCAAGAATTCTTGGGGTCCCCTGGGGATTCTTGATTGGAGCTGAGCTAACCATAGCCCAAAGTCGTATCTCTTTGGTTAATAAGATCCAAAAGGTTTATCGATCCCAAGGGGTACAGATCCATAATAGACATATAGAGATTATTATACGCCAAGTAACATCAAAAGTGCGGGTTTCCGAAGATGGAATGTCTAATGTTTTTTCACCTGGGGAATTAATCGGATTATTGCGAGCGGAACGAGCAGGGCGAGCTTTGGATGAATCGATCTATTATCGGGCAATCTTATTGGGAATAACAAGGGCTTCCCTGAATACCCAAAGTTTCATATCTGAAGCAAGTTTTCAAGAAACTGCTCGAGTTTTAGCAAAAGCTGCCCTACGAGGTCGTATTGATTGGTTGAAAGGCCTGAAAGAAAACGTAGTTCTGGGGGGGATTATACCTGTTGGTACCGGATTCCAAAAATTTGTGCATCGTTCCCCACAAGACAAGAACCTTTATTTCGAAATTCAAAAAAAAAATCTATTCGCGTCGGAAATGAGAGATATTTTGTTTCTCCATACAGAATTAGTTTCTTCTGATTCTGACGTAACAAACAATTTCTATGAGACATCAGAACCCCCATTTACCCCCAATTATACGATTTAAGGATACATAAAGCGGATTTTTTGACTTTAAACTAGACTTTTGACCTTAGAACACTAACAGGTCAGATTTTAGATTTTTATTTTATTTTAATAAGTAAAAGAAGTCAGTTAATTCATTAAGGTTACGTTTATACCATGTATCAATGGCCAATTCTCAGTGGAAGGTTACATCGGAACAATTATTATTTATTTCAAGCTATTTCGGCTCTTTCTTAATCTTCAAAAAGAAATAAATTCCGTAATGGAATGGTAGGATGAAAAAAAAAGAAAAAATCAAAAGGAAGTGTGGAAAAAATGACAAGAAGATATTGGAACATCAATTTGAAAGAGATGATAGAAGCGGGAGTTCATTTTGGTCATGGTATTAAGAAATGGAATCCTAAAATGGCCCCTTACATCTCGGCAAAGCGTAAAGGTACTCATATTACAAATCTCGCTAGAACGGCTCGCTTTTTATCAGAAGCTTGTGATTTAGTTTTTGATGCAGCAAGTCAGGGAAAAAGCTTCTTAATTGTTGGTACCAAAAAAAGAGCAGCGTATTTAGTAGCATCAGCTGCAATAAGGGCTCGTTGTCATTATGTTAATAAAAAGTGGTTCAGTGGTATGTTAACGAATTGGTCGATTACGAAAACTAGACTTTCTCAATTTAGAGACTTAAGAGCAGAAGAAAAGATGGGAAAATTCCACCATCTCCCAAAAAGAGATGTGGCAATCTTGAAGAGAAAATTATCGACCTTGCAAAGATATCTCGGCGGGATCAAATATATGACGAGGTTGCCGGACATTGTGATCGTCCTCGATCAGCAAAAAGAGTATATAGCTCTTCGGGAATGTGCCATTTTGGGGATTCCTACTATTTCTTTAGTCGATACAAATTGTGACCCAGATCTCGCGAATATATCGATTCCAGCCAACGATGACACTATGACTTCAATTCGATTGATTCTTAACAAATTAGTATTTGCAATTTGTGAGGGCCGTTCTCTCTATATAAGAAATCGTTGATTAAGAAGAATAGTGAATTCTTGGGCAACTGCGTAGATTTATGGGATCACTTACTATTCTTTTTTGTTTTGTATAGATAAAAGAAGGGGAATATTGATATATATTAGAGGGTATTGATATATATTATGATCTGATGTGATTTCTTGGTATCCTAAATATAAGATTAATACTTCAAGTTGCTGAGTTGAGAAAGAGATGGTTGAATCAAAAGAATTCCTTTTTTGAAGTTCAATTTTTATCAGAGGACAATATGAATATTATACCATGTTCCATTAAAACACTCAAGGGGTTATACGATATATCGGGTGTAGAAGTAGGCCAACACTTCTATTGGCAAATAGGAAGTTTCCAAATTCATGCCCAAGTACTCATCACTTCTTGGGTCGTAATTACTATCTTGCTAGGTTCAGTTATCATAGCTGTTCGGAATCCACAAACCATCCCGACCGACGGTCAGAATTTCTTCGAATATGTGCTTGAGTTTATTCGAGACTTGAGCAAAACTCAGATTGGAGAAGAATATGGTCCCTGGGTTCCCTTTATTGGAACTATGTTCCTTTTTATTTTTGTTTCGAATTGGTCGGGTGCTCTTTTACCTTGGAAAATTATACAGTTACCCCATGGGGAATTAGCAGCGCCCACGAATGATATAAATACTACTGTTGCTTTAGCTTTACTCACGTCAGCGGCATATTTTTATGCGGGTCTTAGCAAAAAAGGATTGAGTTATTTCGAGAAATATATTAAACCAACTCCAATCCTTTTACCAATTAACATCCTAGAAGATTTCACAAAACCATTATCGCTTAGTTTTCGACTTTTCGGGAATATATTGGCGGATGAATTAGTCGTTGTTGTTCTTGTTTCTTTAGTCCCCTTAGTAGTCCCTATACCGGTCATGTTTCTTGGATTATTTACAAGCGGTATTCAAGCTCTTATTTTTGCAACGTTAGCCGCAGCCTATATAGGTGAATCCATGGAGGGTCATCATTGAATTGACTAGTTTTCGAAATAATCTTTTTTTTTAGCTTAGCTCAATTCATGCATGGTTCCAGATAATCCGCTTGGTTGGAAAACAAAATAGTTAGAAATGCGTATGAATATACAACCTAGAGTTGTAGGAGAGAGAATAGACTATATTACGGAATTGTCAAAGTATATATGCATTAAGGGGGGCGGAGTCAGGCTAGATCTATATCCTTAATGTCTAGAAGTCCAGTCATCTTTTGTGCGGGTTTCCACTTTAAGGAATGATTTTCGAATCCGATTCAATAGAAAAAAAGAAAATACGCAAAATAGAAGAAACAAGTGTATATGGGATATTATATATTCCTAAGTTAGATTCATTATCTAATCCGATATATCGAATTCCCTCTATATGGAATTGGATTCCATATCCAGTTCTATGCAGCATATTGTTATCAATTGTATATCTTGATTTAATTCCTATTGGATTTGGATTAGGTCGATTTCAATAGGGGTTCTTCCTCTATTTCGTCTTTTATTATGGATTAGATTATAGGGGAAATAATAGGAACTCAAGGATATCGAAGAGTAAAGAAAGAAGGATGGAATGAAAGAGTTGTTGGTTGGAAAGAAAGAGAAATAGAATAATAAGAATCATATGGATTTACACAAACCTCTAATGATTAGAAACTAAAAATGAGATCTCGAAGTAGTTCGGACAATTCAGATTATCATTTCAATTTGTACTTTTTAGTTACTTCTCCCCAATAGAGCTTAGAAGTAAGAATTTCTTGGTTGATTGTATCCTTAACCATTTCTTTTTTTTTTTGACACGAGGAACTCACCATGAATCCACTAATTGCTGCTGCTTCCGTTATTGCTGCTGGATTGGCCGTAGGGCTTGCTTCTATTGGGCCTGGAGTTGGTCAAGGTACTGCTGCAGGACAAGCTGTAGAAGGTATTGCGAGACAGCCAGAAGCAGAAGGTAAAATACGAGGTACTTTATTGCTTAGTCTAGCTTTTATGGAAGCTTTAACAATTTATGGACTAGTTGTGGCACTAGCACTTTTATTTGCGAACCCTTTTGTTTAATCCTAAAAAAGAAAATGAGTGCTTTAGATTAGATACTTTTTTCTTTTTTTAGTAAATTGGTATTTGCTTCTGCAATTCCAATTATATCAATACTTTACTCCTATTTATTACTCCTGGAATTATCTATTTATTGGGACAGACAATACCCCACCCCAGGAAGGGCTGATTTGAGGATGATCAATTTAGAGGATATGCTCGCCTTCTTCCTTCCCGTCCTTAGTTTAGGACAGTGGAAAGTCTTTTTCCTTTTATTTTAGGAATTTTGAGAACATTTCAACAAAGGAGGTCTTTCACAGGTCAAACGAGACCTAAGACTTAATCTAAAATAAATTACTAGATTGAATCTATTTGCATTAAAAAAAAATTGCATTAAAAAAACCGATCAAAAAAGGGCGAGCGAAGTAAGTGATCGAAAAACTTTGTTCTTTGTTCGTCCTATCTATAAGAGGAGAGCATATGAAAAATGTAACCCATTCTTTCGTTTTTTTAGCTCACTGGCCATCCGCTGGGAGTT